TCGTTTTCTAGCTATTTGGCTTCAATCTCCCTTTTCCAGTTCAGCACAAAAATTGAAGATTTAGTTACGATTGAAAGTTTTCTACTATCATCCATAGACCCTTTATTCATACTCATTCAATTGAAAGAATTGATCCAATCAAAAAAATTATGCTTCTCGACTTCATAATCCAATTTTTTTTATTCCAATTCTGATTGACTTTTGGATAGAAATCGTGAGAATGTATTTTATTTCCTCAAATAAAATATTGGGTGATAAAGGATTAAATCTTTTTAAGAAATAAAGTTTTTGATCTGAATATGAAAAATAAAAAATGGAAAGACCGCTTAACTATTGAAGTTGTTAATAGAACGAATCACACTTTTACCACTAAACTATACCCGCTACATATTCATTATTGGATATGAATGGACCATTTGTCCAACACTATTTGGACAAAAAAGTAATGAGACACAGTCAAGATAAAGATAGCATCAGAATCATTAAAATTCCAGCATTGACATGTATTTTGTTCTGACGCGGGCTTGAAAGAAAATAAAATCAAATTATATTTTATATTTATAATTTTTATATTTATAATATATTAATTTATAATATATTATATATAATATAAATTATAATATAAATAATATAAAAATATATAGTATGTAGAAATAGATATAAATATATATAGTATATAGAAATAAGATTAAGATAATAAATATTAATAATATTAATAAATATAAATTAAAATTAATAATATTAATATATATTTTAATAATATTAATATATATTAACATTAACCTGGATTATAGAGAATTTAAGATAATTTACTGGATTATAGATAATTTAGATAATTTCTAAGATAATCTATATAAATCTATATATTAGAATCTAACACTATTTCTAATAACTAATAATGGGAATCAAAATATCTCTTCTTGTTTCGATAAGAATTTTGATTTAATATAAAAACAAAAATTGTTTTGTTCGTTGGAACAAAAGAAGTACTGGCCCGGCCAGTACTTAACCAGGCCGGGTAAACGAACCCTTTGTACAAAATCAAAGAAATAAGAAATAAAGTATTCTTTCTATATGTAGAAATCTGTTTCGACTCATTATAAAAATTTAATTACTGATCAAATTCGTGGATATCTGACACTTTATCCATATCCATTTTTTTATGTGTTTTTATTACACTTTTTCTATATTTTAGTTATTAGATTTTTATCTATTGTTATTGTTCGAATTTCATTTAAAATGAAAGAAGTGAAGTATATATTCTTATTATATTCTTAATTATATTCTTATATACAATGATTACATTACTTTTTTTTTTTTTTAGATTACTTAATCTTATAATTAATAAAAAAGAAGGAAAATACAAATTTTTCTCAATCTTGGCTTCACGTGTCACATCACACGATAAACTTGAATTTTTGAATGGGGAGAGGTGGCTGAGTGGACTAAAGCGTCGGATTGCTAATCCGTTGTACGAATTTTTCGCACCGGGGGTTCGAATCCCCCTCTCTCCGACCCACCCGATCACTTTAATTTTTATAATTTTGAAGAATTTTTTATTATTAATTTTATTTTATTTTTATGAAATTTTTATCTTTCTTTATCTAGTATCTATTCCATTTATTGATAGATTTACCTATGAAAAACTAAAAACGAATCTCATCTCTTTTTTTATTCCTCGCGCCCAGGATTACGCCCCGGATCATTAGATAAGAATCCGAAGATGAAGAGAGAAACAAAGAATATTACTACTGTGTAAACGAAGAGTTTAAGAGTAAGCATTACACAATCTCCAAGATAAATAATATCATTTATTTTAAAAAGGAAATAGATCACCTATTTTACGACACACGCTATACATTAATATATTTACATTATTTTGATATGGCACTCTAAAGATTAAAAAAGTAAGTTTTTAAAATTCATTTTCACAAATTTCTTTCTAATGTAATACTAATGTAATAAGATTCGGATTTTTTCGTTAACAAAAATTTATTGTCATATCTATAATTAGATATTGTATGGGATCTTAGAAAGAGAAGGTTAGAACAAAGGAAGAAATAAGCTGATCAAAAATCATCGCTCCCTTATTAAAATTTAAAATTCAATTCAATATATCAATATAAAATACCAGAATTTAGCTTTTTTAATCGAGGGTTCCTAATGTCAGACTTATCCGATCTTATTTATTTTTTTAATCAAAATATCATTTTTTTTTATCGAAGAAATCACGAATATAAATTGAATAGAGATTCATTTTTTATCGAAAACTTACGGCAGCTTGCCAAACAAAGGCTAAGAGAAAGAAGAGTACAGGGATAACTGGCATAACGTCTACGATTGGATTGAAAAAGGCATAAGCCTCGGGTAATTTGGCGAAGAAAAAACTACTCGAATAAAGGTTAGAATTAAGACAGATACAGATTAAACTAAAAGTATTAAACATAACAAACATTTTTTTCTTGGTCTTTAAAATGAAATTGAAATGATAATAAATTATCAGATTTGATTGAGTTGTTTTTATGAGATAAAAATAAAAAAGGTGGATAAAAGATAAAAAAAATTCTTCTTTTTCTTTTACCTCTCCTCAATCAAAAATACTTCCTTACATTCTACAATCAAGTTAAATTAAAATACTTAGAATATAAGGAATTCGACTTTCATACAATATCTTAATTGAATTTTATGTAATGATCAATGAATCTTTTTTATTCTATATCTACATGTGTTGAATCCTAGGGACAACATGTCCCTATATTTATTTTGGTTGGTTATTGACGAATAATCAATATTGAGTTTAGGTTTTCTTAGAAAAAAAATAAAAATGGGGCGTGGCCAAGCGGTAAGGCAACGGGTTTTGGTCCCGTTACTCGGAGGTTCGAATCCTTCCGTCCCAGGTCGTTATTCATCATAAACGAGGGATTCTTCTCTATTCCTTTATTCTGAAATTTAATAATGATTCTTAGAATCATATCTTTCTTTTCATTCAAAAAATATTAAAATATTTAATTTAATATTTTTTATTGAATATTGAAATGAAATATTTAGTTTAGTATAAAGTTACTATAGTTATAGTTTTTATGATTAGTTTAAGTAGCTGAAAATCTTTAGCCATTCATGGGGATTTCTTTTTCATTTGAATATTTGAATAAAAGTAAAAATAAAAGATTTTTTTTCATGTGATTTTCTTCATATGATAAAATATGGGGTTAATTTAAGTGAAATCCTTTTCGGACAAAAACTTATCTATCTATGGATAGGTAAGTGTAAATTATTATATATCGGTTCAGCCAATGACTATTCATGATTCCATATTGAATCAATTGCATACGCTTCAAAATAAAAATCAAGGGAGAGGGATGTTATGGTAAAACTTCGTTTGAAACGATGTGGTAGAAAGCAACGTGCGACTTGAAGGACATGATTGACTGTGGATTTTGCCATCCATCATTTTCTATAGGAATGAAGATGCTCTTGTCTCGACATAGTTTGTCCTGCTAGGAACCTAATTTCATTTGCCTTAGGTTGGTAAATAAAAAGACTAATGGTATAGCATATGGTGGAGCTCGAGTAAAAACGATTGATTTATTTATCGGGAGAATAATCTAGGGTTAGTGACAATCAATAAGTTAGACCAACTTTGTAAATAGATCATCAATAGAATATATAAATGTAGAGGTTAAAATTTTAACAAGTTTGAAATAAAAAAAAAGTCAAATTTGTCGAAATTTAAAAACTGTTTTGATCAAAAGTGTATCACAAAGAAATCAATCTTTCGTATGATTGTTCTTTTTTCCATATAAAAAAAAGGTATGTTGCTACCTTTTTGAAAAGGAGTAAGGATCACCAAAGTAATGTCTAAACCCAAAGATTTCACAAGTCGTAAAGCAAAGACAACGAATTCCGGAACAAGTAAATACTATTTTCACTTGTCTCAACAATTGGATCAGAATGAGCAAAAAAAAAAATAGATCCTAAAGTAGACAAAAAAAGAAGTTAGAGACAGCTCAATAAATTATAAAGATTTCCTTTCGAACTCTTTTAAAACTATCCAACTTGAGTTAGGAGTACGACTGAGATTTTTTTTTTCTGTAAAGATATCTGTAAAGATATAATATAGTATAGTATAAATAGTATAATTATAGAATATATAGTATATAGAATAGAATTTAGAATCATCTTTTCTTGAGCCGTATGAGGCGAAAACCTCCTATACGTTTCTAGGGGGGGCATCCTTTATCTACATCTATCCCAATGAGCCATCTATCGAATCGTTGCAATTGATGTTCGATCCCGAAGAGAAGGAAGAGATCTTCGAAAAGTGGGTTTTTATGATCCGATAAATAATCAAACTTATTTAAATGTTCCTGCTATTCTATATTTCCTTGAAAAGGGTGCTCAACCCACAGGAACTGTTCATAATATTTTAAGGAAGGCAGAACTCTTTAAATAAAGAATTTAGAGTTTATTTTGATCAGAATAAAAGTCATGAATATAAAAAGCTAGTACCTATCCTTAGTACCTATCCTTGTGTAATTCTTTATTCAAAGTTTGGTCTTTTCTTGTTCTATCTTATCTTATTCTTACTTAATTTAGTTTATTTTATTTCTTTTTTTCTTGTTGTGTAACCCCCCCCAACAGGGGGGGGGTAATCCTTTTTCTTGTATTTGTATTGTACCTTTATTTATTTTTATTTATTTTTTGATTAAGGAAATCTGATATTTTTATTTTGTTTTCTATATTTTATATCTACCTTATTTTTTACGCTCAAATCTCTTATTTATCATTTGTGTTGTGCTAATCCAATATCTAATAATATCCAATACAATATTTTATTTAATTCTAATTATATTATATTTATTATTATATAATTATATAATTATATATTATATTAATATATATTATATTATATTAATATTATTAATATTAATTATATTACTATTATATTACTAATATTTATATTTTATTTTATTTATTTATTTAAATTTATTTATTTAATTTATTAAATATTAATATTTAATTTTTTATAAAAAATTTATAAAAAAAAATAAAAAAAAAAGTCCATTCATATTGACAATGGCGTATCGAACAGATATAATTATCTCGTAGATAAATAGATCTTTTTATCTCCACTCCCTATTAGTATTTTCCTTCATTTTAGTAAAATGGATGGGTTTGCTGGATTTCCTCTTCCGTATTTTATACTTTATACAAAATGGATTTTAACTAAATAAAAAATTGGAAGAATTTTGGTGATTTGTCAATTCTATTTTGAATCTCTTGTTTTTTGAATCGGATCCTATTGATATTTTGTTGTTTAGATTTGTTTTCTTCCTAGTTCCATGTTTTGATGTAGTTGTGCAGTTCAATTCCATTGATTTTTATTTTTTTTTTTTATTATTTTATTTTGATCATATCTACACATCATATAGATCCGGGTTGCTAACTCAACGGTAGAGTACTCGGCTTTTAAGTGCGACTATGATCTTTTACACATTTGGATGAAGGAAGGAATTCGTCAAGACTATTGGTAGAGTTTATAAGAACGCGACTGATCCTGAAAGGTAATGAATGGAAAAAAGAGCATGTCGTTAAATATGAAATATAATTTTAATAAATAAAATAATCATAAAAAAATTTAATACTCATAATATAACATAAGAATTCTAGTTGGGTCTAGTGAATAAATGGATAGAGCCTTATGGCTCCAATTCGAGTAAGACGAAAAAGTAACGAGCTTATCTTCTTAATTTGAATTAATTTGAATGAAGACCCGATCTAATTAGACGTTAAAAATAGATTAGTGCCTGATGCGGGAAAAGGTTCTCTTGTTAATTGTGAGTGGACCATTGATTCTTTTTTTTTTTCTTGAATCCTAATTATTCTTTATTTAAAATTTAAGACAGATGTGTACTAAGAAATAGTATACTGATAAAAAAAATTTATTCCAAGGTCAAAAGAGCGATCGGGTTGTGAAAATAAAAGATTTTATACCTTTTCCTTATTTTTCTTCTTGTTATTTTAGATTTTCTTTATTTCTTTTATTGTTATTCTAGTTATATTAACAATAAATCCGATTGTATAGAAAGGGAAAGAAAAAAGATCTGTTGATTGGGCTCTCTGTCTCCGGGGTATATATTCTTTATTTGTTGTTAACTTTTATATAATCTATATAACCTTTTTACCATTACATTATTTACATCACAATCAATATAAATATAACAGTATGTATATATGTATAAATAATAAATATTTAATAAATATGTTTTAATAAATATGTATATATACATATAATTATATAATAATATAATATAAATATAATATAAAATAATATAAAAGATATCTTAAAATAAATATAATATAATAAATAAAATATAAAATAATAATAAAGTATATAATTTTATAATAAAGGATATCTAAAAAAAAATGTAATGTAATTGTATTACTGTAGTGTAATACTGTATATTACTGTATATACTAATAATACACTAATATACTACAGTGTTATTTATAGTACTAGTATAGTATAAAAGTATAAAGAATATACTACGTATAATATACAATACACATACGCCGTTCTGACCATATTGCACTATGTTATCATTTAATAACAATAACACAAGAAGCGACTCCCTTTTTTGTTTTCATCAGTATAAATGTACGTAAATGGCAAAATTTATGGATTTCGGCAACAAAACTTCCTATATCCGCTACTCTTTCAGGAGTATATTTACTCACTTGCTCATGATCATAACTTCAATAGTTTGATTTTTTACGAACCCGTGGAAATTATTGGTTATGACAAGAAATCTAGTTTAGTACTTGTGAAACGTTTAATTACTCAAATGTATCAACAGAATTTTTTTATTTCTTCGTTTAATGATTCTAACAAAAAAGAATTTTGGGAGTACAAGAATTTTTTTTCTTCTCATTTTTCTTCTCAAATGGTATCAGAAGGTTTTGGAGTCATTCTGGAAATTCCATTCTCGTCGCAATTAGTATCTTTTTCTGAATCTTCTGAAGAAAAAAAAATACTAAAATATCAGAATTTACGATCTATTCATTCAATATTTCCCTTTTTAGAGGACAAATTTTTACATTTGAATTATGTGTCAGATCTACTAATACCTCATCCCATACATCTGGAAATCTTGGTTCAAGTACTTCAATGCTGGATCAAGGATGTTCCTTCTTTGCATTTATTGCGATTTCTTTTCCACGAATATCATAATTTGAATAGTCTCGTTACTTCAAAGAAATTCATTTACGCCTTTTCAAAAAGAAAGAAAAAATTCCTTTGGTTCCTATATAATTCTTATGTATATGAATGCGAATATTTATTCCTATTTATTCGTAAACAATCTTCTTATTTACGATCAACATCCTCTGGAGTCTTTCTTGAGCGAACACATTTCTATGTAAAAATAGAGCATCTTATAGTAGTGTGTTGTAATTCTTTTCAGAAGATCCTATGCTTTCTCAAGGATACTTTCATGCATT